CAGACAACAATTAGCCAATCTAGATTTACGAATTATTATAGATTATTCATTGGTAGAATGGAAAGAATTGGAGGAAGAAGAACCCACGGGGAACGAATGGGAAGATCGAAAAGTTGGAAGAAGAAAAGATTTTTTGCTTAGACGCATGGAATTGGCTAAGCATTTTATTCGAACAAATATAGAACCAAAATGGATGGTTTTGTGTCTATTACCAGTTCTTCCTCCTGAGTTGAGACCAATCTATCATATAGATGAGGATAAACTAGTGACCTCGGATATTAATGAAATCTATAGAAGAATTATCTATCGGAATAATACTCTTACAGATCTATTAACAACAAGTATAGCTACGCCAGAAGAATTAATAATATCTCAGGAAAAATTGCTACAAGAAGCCGTGGATGCACTTCTTGATAATGGAATCTGCGGACAACCAATGAGAGACGATCATAATAGAGTTTACAAGTCGCTTTCAGATGTAATTGAAGGCAAAGAAGGAAGAGTTCGCGAGACTCTGCTTGGTAAACGGGTCGATTATTCAGGGCGGTCAGTGATTGTCGTGGGCCCTTCACTTTCCTTACATCGATGTGGATTGCCTCGCGAAATAGCAATAGAACTTTTCCAGGCATTTGTAATTCGTGACCTAATTAGAAAACATCTTGCTTCGAACATAGGAGTTGCTAAGAGTCAAATTCGAAAAAAAAAACCGATTGTATGGGAAATACTTCAGGAAATTCTGGATGACCATCCTGTATTGCTGAATAGAGCGCCTACTCTGCATAGATTAGGCATACAGGCATTTCTCCCTGTTTTAGTGGAGGGGCGTGCTATTTGTTTACATCCATTAGTTTGTAAGGGCTTTAATGCAGACTTTGACGGGGATCAAATGGCTGTTCATGTGCCTTTATCTTTGGAGGCTCAAGCAGAGGCACGTTTACTTATGTTTTCTCATATGAATCTTTTGTCTCCAACTATTGGAGATCCCATTTCTGCACCAACTCAAGATATGCTTAGTGGACTCTATGTCTTAACGAGTGGTAATCGTCGCGGTATTTGTGTAAATAGGTATAATCCATGTAATCGTAGAAACTATCAAAATGAAAATAATAACTATAAGTATACAAAAAAAAAAGAACCCTTTTTTTGTAATGCCTATGATGCAATTGGCGCTTATCGGCAAAAACGAATCAATTTAGGTAGTGCTTTGTGGCTGCGGTGGCGACTAGATCAACGCGTTATTGCTGCAAGAGAAGCTCCCATCGAAATTCACTATGAATCTTTGGGTACCTATTATGAGATTTATGGACACTATCTAATAGTAAGAAGTATAAAAAGGGAAATTTTATATATATATATTCGAACCACTCTTGGTCATATTTCTCTTTATCGAGAAATAGAAGAAGCCATACAGGGGTTTTGGCAGGGCTGTTGTAATTCTATGCTACCCGCGGGAATTCGAGTCTCGCCGGGTTAACTAGGACCATAATTGCGGAATTTATACGTGAATCAAGATCTAGAAAAGGAAGTTTTCCAATCACTGACTCAAACCCATTGTCAAATTCTACTCAGCGCAATATGGAGGTACTGATGGCAGAACGGCCCACTCAGGTCTTTCACAATAAAGTGATAGACGGAACTGCCATGAAACGACTTATTAGTCGATTTATTGATCACTATGGAATAGGATATACATCACATATCCTGGATCAAGTAAAGACTCTGGGTTTCCGACAAGCTACCGCCGCATCCATTTCATTAGGAATTGATGATCTTTTAACAATACCTTCTAAAAGATGGCTAGTTCAAGACGCTGAACAACAAAGTTTTATTTTGGAAAAACACCATCATTATGGGAATGTACACGCGGTAGAAAAATTACGTCAATCGATCGAGATATGGTATGCCACAAGTGAATATTTGCGACAAGAAATGAATCCAAATTTTCGGATGACCGATCCTTTTAATCCAGTTCATATAATGTCTTTTTCGGGAGCCAGAGGAAATGCATCTCAGGTACATCAATTAGTAGGTATGAGAGGATTAATGTCGGATCCCCAAGGTCAAATGATTGATTTACCCATTCAAAGCAATTTACGCGAAGGGCTCTCTTTAACAGAATATATTATTTCTTGCTACGGAGCCCGTAAAGGAGTTGTGGATACCGCTATCCGAACATCAGATGCAGGATATCTCACGCGCAGACTTGTTGAAGTAGTTCAACACATTGTTGTACGTCGAACAGATTGTGGCACCGTTCGAGGTTTTTCTGTAAGTCCTCGAAATGGAATGATGGCGGACAGGATTTTTATCCAAACATTAATTGGGCGTGTATTAGCAGATGATATATATATAGGTTCGCGATGCATTGCTACTAGAAATCAAGATATTGGGATTGGACTTGTCAATAGATTCATCACTTTTAGAGCACAACCAATCTCTATTCGAACCCCCTTTACTTGTAGGAGTACATCTTGGATTTGTCAATTATGTTATGGCCGGAGTCCAGCTCATGACGACCTGGTCGAATTGGGAGAAGCTGTTGGTATTATTGCAGGTCAATCTATTGGAGAACCGGGCACTCAATTAACATTAAGAACTTTTCATACCGGCGGAGTATTCACAGGGGGTACTGCAGAACATGTGCGAGCCCCTTCTAATGGAAAAATAAAATTCAATGAGGATTTAGTTCATCCGACACGTACACGTCATGGACATCCTGCTTTTCTATGTTCTAGAGACTTGTATGTAACTATTGAGAGTGAAGATATTATACACAATGTGTGTATTCCGCCCAAAAGTTTTCTTTTAGTTCAAAACGATCAATATGTAGAATCAGAACAAGTCATTGCTGAGATTCGCGCGAGAACATCCACTTTGAATTTGAAAGAGAAGGTTCGAAAACATATTTATTCTGACTCAGAGGGCGAAATGCACTGGAATACCGATGTGTACCATGCACCTGAATTTACATATGGTAATATTCATCTCTTACCAAAAACAAGTCATTTATGGATATTATTAGGGGAGCCCTGGAGATCCAGTCTAGGACCCTGTTCGATCCACAAGGATCAAGATCAAATGAACGCTTATTCTCTTTCTGTTAAGCGAAGATATATTTCTAACCCCTCAGTAACTAATAATCAAGCGAGACACAAATTTTTTAGTTCGTATTTTTCTGGTAAAAATCAAAAGGGAGATAGGATTCCCGATTATTCAGAACTTAATCGAATGACATGTACTGGTCGTTGTAATCCGGCCATTCTCGAGGGGAATTCTGATTTATTGGCGAAGAGGCGAAGAAATAGATTCATCATCCCACTCGAATTGCTTCAAGAAGGCGAGAACCAACTAATACCTTCTTCAGGTATCTCAATTGAAATCCCCAGAAATGGTATTCTGCGTAGAAATAGTATTCTTGCTTATTTCGATGATCCTCGATATATAAGAAAGAGCTCGGGACTTACTAAATATGAGACTAGAGAACTTAATTCAATCGTCAACGAAGAGGATTTGATTGAGTATCGAGGAGTCAAGGTATTTTGGCCAAAATACCAAAAGGAAGTAAATCCATTTTTTTTTATTCCCGTGGAAGTTCACATTTTGGCCGAATCTTCGTCCATAATGGTACGGCACAATAGTATTATTGGGGTAGATACGCAAATCACTTTAAATAGAAGAAGTCGGGTAGCCGGATTGGTTCGAATCAAGAAAAAAGCAGAAAAAATTAAACTGATAATCTTTTCCGGAGATATACATTTTCCTGGAAAGACAAATAAGGCATTCCGATTGATACCACCAGGAGGGGGAAAACAAAATTACAAAAAATTGAAAAATTGGCTCTATATCCAACGAATGAAACTTTCCAGGTATGAAAAAAAATATTTTGTTTTGGTTCAACCTGTAGTCCCATATAAAAAAACGGACGGTATAAATTTAGGAAGACTTTTCCCGCCGGATCTCTTGCAGGAAAGTGATAATCTACAACTTCGAGTTGTCAATTATATCCTTTATTACGACCCAATTCTTGAAATTTGGGACACAAGTATTCAATTAGTTCGGACTTGTTTAGTGTTGAATTGGGACCAAGACAAAAAGATCGAAAAGGCCTGTGCTTCCTTTGTTGAAATAAGGACAAATGGTTTGATTAGAGATTTTCTAAGAATCGACTTAGCGAAGTCACCTATTTCGTATACCGGAAAAAGGAACGATCTGTCGGGTGCAGGATTGATCTCTGAGAATGGATCAGATCGCGCTAATGTCAATCCGTTTTCTTCCATTCATTCCTATTCCAAGGCAACCATTCAAGAATCCGTTAATCCAAATCAAGGGACTATTCATACGTTGTTGAATCGAAATAAGGAATCTCAATCTTTGATAATTTTGTCATCATCCAATTGTTCTCGAATAGGTCCATTCAACGATGTAAAATCTCCCAATATAATAAAAGAATCAATCAAAAAGGACCCCCTAATTCCAATTAGTAATTCGTTGGGCCCCTTAGGAACAGGCTTTCCAATTTCTAATTTGGATTTATTTTCCCATTTAATAACCCATAATCAGATCTTACTAACTAACTATTTGCAACTTGACAATTTAAAACAGAGTTTTCAAATACTTAAATATTATTTACTGGATGAAAAAGGTAAAATTTATAATCCCTATTCATGCAGTAACATTATTTTGAATCCATTCAATTTGAATTGGTATTTTATCCATTACAATTATTGTGAAGAGACATCTACAATTGTTAGTCTTGGGCAGTTTCTTTGTGAAAATGTATGTATAGCCAAAAAAGGACCTCATTTAAAATCGGGTCAAGTTCTAATTCTTCAAGTTGACTCTGTGGTAATACGATCAGCTAAGCCTTATTTGGCTACTCCAGGAGCAACCGTTCATGGACATTATGGGGAAATCCTTTACGAAGGAGATACATTAGTTACATTTATATATGAAAAATCAAGATCTGGTGATATAACGCAAGGTCTTCCAAAAGTGGAACA